GTCATAGCAAACCCTGTAGCTACTTGTACTAAAAAACAAGTGAGCGTAATTCCTCCCAGACAATAAAATATGTTGACATGAGGAGGAACGTATTTACTAGTTATATCATCTGCAATCGCCTGAATCTCGAGACGTTCTTCGAACCAATCGTAGACTTTATTGAGATAGGTAAACCAAGAGAACTCCCCTCTGAGAACCGTATATGAGAATTTTATCTCGTACGGCTCAAACAAAACCACCCCAATACTGGTATGGAATATAAAATTGGAAACTTCTTAATTTTTTGATTCAATCTTATCTAAAAATACGAAAGAATCAAAATAAGAAAGCTTTTCTTTGTGGTTATAATTAGAATGCCAAAAAATCAAGTCGACGCGCTTATCTTTATGTTGATCGTTACAGGCCTCTTGAATCTTCTATTTACCTATTTCATTTTCTTTGATTTGTTATTTTGAGTTGTATGTAATGCAGCTTGACTTTTGTTTTCTTTATTATTGATAGGAATTTTCTTGTTAAGACCCTATGAATCAATTGAAACCTCAGATTCATACTAGAACCACGATGATTCAATAAAACCTTCAAACTAAGTCCAAAGATTCCATGAGTAAGAATCCTTGGATCATCATTTATTCAAGTTTGTGCTTTGAGTAAAATAAAAGCAGAAATGGGGAATTTGAAAGAAGAAAAATCTTGCAATTGCAAATTTTGTCTTTGGAAAAATTTTTTGAATCCGGCCAAGGGGTCTGAATATTAAGTATGAATCATAGTTCGAATACTTCGTGATCTATTTCATATATTCCGTGCTCCAGATACTCGAATGAATATCCGACGGAGTAAAGCCATCTCGATCAAGACGACAGATCTATGCTCTGTACTATCAATAGGATCAATTCGAACAAGTCGCACACTCATATTCCGGAAATACAGAAATAAAAAATTCGCGGTCGAACTACCAATCAACTAAAATCAAAATCCGATACCTAAATGCTTATTTAAAAGGTAGTATTTTGTGATTCTTGTAAATTTCATTCTAATTCAGTGAAATTCCGTCCAGTAAAACGGACGAATTATAAATCTCCAAAATAATAGATAGGAATACCGCAAATAAAGCCATTGCGACTCCCATCAAAGGAGTAGTTCCCCATCCAGGAGCTACTTTACCATATTCCGAATTCAAGGGTTTCAACAAGCCCCCTGCAGAAGTTCTTTTTGGACGAGCTCTAGAACTACCCTCAACTGTTTGTGTAGCCATAAATCCTATTTTGTATTGATTGAGATCTGTTGACTTTGTATACCATTCCGTTGTAAATAAACGATCTTATCATGGATCCAGTGTGGTCTTGAAATTCTATAATAATGGAAACAGCAACCCTAGTCGCCATCTCTATATCTGGGTTACTTGTAAGTTTTACTGGGTACGCCTTATATACTGCTTTTGGGCAACCCTCTCAACAACTAAGAGATCCATTCGAGGAACACGGGGACTAGTTGAAGTAGAAGTAACGGGCCTCCCGATATTGGGAGGCCCATTACTTCAATTGAGATAAAAAAAAAATCATTTTGTTTTTTTAGTTGGAACTTTAGGCGGTTCTCGAAAAAAGATAGCGAAAAAAATGATCCCTAGAGTCGAGACTAAGAGGAATGTATAAACCAATGCTTCCATAAATTCGATCGTGGTTTCCAATTATAGCTTCCATACCTGTTTATTTGGGATCATCCCCCGGATTAAAGAAAAAAAGAATCAAAAAGGGCGGCGATTTAAATCCATATTTCTCCAGTACCTTATACCTTATTTTAAATAAAAAGCACAAATCGAAAATAGAAGCAGAAGCGAGAAACTAAAATAGTAGAGCAATGCTGCATCAGACTACTTGTCTTCTTGTAGTTGGATCTCCAAGTTTTTGGAATACTCCAAATTCCACTTGAGCGTCCAAATCCGGGTCAATACCAGCAAAAACATCTCTGAACAAGGTTCTAGCACCATGCCAAATGTGTCCGAAGAAGAAAAGCAGAGCAAATGAAGCGTGTCCAAACGTAAACCAGCCCCTTGGGCTGCTACGAAAAACACCATCGGATTTCAAAGTAGCACGATCTAATTCAAAAATTTCACCCAATTGAGCACGTCTAGCATATTTTTTCACAGTAGCAGGATCACTATAACTCACGCCATTCAGCTCGCCACCATAGAACTCAACGGTTACACCTACTTGTTCGACACTATACTTCGATTCTGCCCTTCGAAAAGGAACGTCGGCTCTAACAATTCCATCTCCGTCTACCAAAACAACTGGAAATGTTTCAAAAAAAGTAGGCATACGACGTACAAAAAGTTCACGCCCTTCTTTATCTCTAAATATAGGGTGTCCTAACCACCCGACAGCTATTCCATCCCCGTTATCCATTGAACCCGCTCTGAATAATCCCCCTTTCGCAGGATTATTTCCGATGTAATCATAAAAAGCTAATTTTTCAGGAATTTTAGACCAAGCTTCTGATAAACTTTGATTTTCGGCTAGTCCAGCACTGACTCTTCGATATATTTCTTGCTGAAAGTATCCCTGATCCCATTGATAACGGGTGGGACCAAATAATTCGATGGGGGTAGTTGCTGACCCATACCACATAGTTCCAGCAACAACAAACGCTGCAAAAAAGACAGCAGCGATGCTGCTGGAAAGAACGGTTTCAATATTGCCCATACGTAATCCTTTGTATAAGCGTTGTGGCGGGCGGACGCTGAGATGGAATAAGCCTGCTAATATGCCCAATGTCCCTGCCGCAATATGATGAGAGGCTATTCCTCCTGGAACAAAAGGATCAAAACCTTCCACACCCCATGCTGGATTTATAGATTGTACCTTTCCAGTTAGTCCATACGGATCAGACACCCATATTCCAGGACCATACAATCCTGTTACATGAAATGTCCCAAAACCAAAGCAAGCCACTCCTGAGAGAAATAAATGAATTCCAAAGATTTTAGGCAAATCCAAAGAACGTTTTCCTGTACGGTCATCAACAAATATTGCTAGATCCCAATACACCCAATGCCAGATAGCTGCCAAGAAGCACAATCCGGAAAACACAATATGTGCCCCCGCTACACCTTCGTAACTCCAAATACCCGGATTCGTTACTGTCCCCCCTGTAATACTCCAACCACCCCATGAATCGGTTATTCCTAAACGAGTCATGAAGGGTATAACGAACATGCCTTGTCTCCACATTGGATCAAGAACTGGATCGGAGGGATCAAAAACAGCTAATTCATATAGAGCCATTGAACCGGCCCAACCCGCAACCAGGGCTGTATGCATTATATGGACAGCAATCAAACGACCGGGATCATTCAATACGACGGTATGAACACGATACCAAGGCAAACCCATGGGACTACCCCTTTATTAATAAAAAATAGACACTATGTAACTTTATTGCATTGAAAAAAACTATGCTATGTACCCCTTTTTTCAGGGGATTATCTCGAAAAAGGGATTAATATTAATATTTGTTCTATTCTTTTAGTAATAATGGAAGAGTTCGGTTCGTAGGAAAAAAGAGAAGCAGATCTATTCTATACTCGATAAGTACCAATACGCAATGGGGGTTGATTCCCTTTTCTATGAGCGAATGTATCCATATTTGGTCATCATTCAAAAGACTTATTCGTAAGAATTTTCCTTTATTTTATGAACTTCGTCAATCTATGTATAAACTAAGATAACGGCCACTAGTATTAAGACAAGAAGCCCATTATTACGCTTCCACATCAAAGTGAACTAGAGTACTTAATTCTTTTTTCTTTCATTTTATGCCTATTGGTGTTCCAAAAGTACCTTATCGAAGTCCCGGGGACAAGCATCCATCTTGGGTTGACATATAGTGCGACTTGTCAGATCTATTGGGTCATATGGGATTTCCCCGTTCTCTCCCCCGATCGAGATATCCTCTGTTTCGCCCATAAAATTGATTGAATTATCAAAAATTTGTAGCGTGAAATGCAATGAAGTGCAATTAGATCTATTTCGTGAGGAAGCATCCAGATTAATATTAGCAAGAAATCAATTTTATGGTCGTCTTGGCTGGACCAATAAAATGAGGTATCCAGGCTCCGTTTAGAAAAACCCAATTGGTAATATATCTATGATTATTACTTATATCATAAACGATTCCTTTATTCGAAAAGCGATCTCAAACGTTAATCAACGGAATGCTAAATATGATGAATATGTCAAATATTTGGCGGAAGACATGAAAGAAATGAATTAAAAAAGGGGTAAGTCATAGCAAAAAAGAGACGTGGTATTGGGGGCATTTGTCCTATATGTGCAAATCAAAATCGGGCGAATCCTTACTCGGAGTAGAGCCTAAACCTAAAAAAATGGAAGAAGCCCATTCAATTCAGGAACAAGAAAATGGCATCGTGATTTTTGGATCGGATCTCGATGAAAAAATACATCAATGAAAAGTTAGTTCGATAAGTTTAGTGAATTTCTTTTTTATATTAGAATATTATAGGTCTAGGAAACCGGCTAAACTCAGCGTTCTTGAAAACCGGAAGAAAAGCCCCTCGATAGAAGCGAGGAAAAAAGAAAGGAAAGGGGCTAGGAGCTACACATTGATTCGTTTTTCGCAAGTTTTGTTGAACCGTATGCATCAAAAGATGCCTGTACGGCTCCGAAGGGATACTGTTTTATCCTAATCAACCGACTTTATCGAGAAAGATTACTTTTTTTAGGTCAAATGGTTGAGAGCGATATCTCGAATCAACTTATTGGTATTATGGTATATCTCAGTATAGAGAACGAGACCAAGGATTTGTATTTATTTATCAACTCTCCTGGCGGATGGGTAATACCCGGGATAGCAATTTATGATACTATGCAATTTGTGCGACCCGATGTACAGACAATATGCATGGGATTGGCCGCCTCCATGGGGTCTTTTCTCCTGGCCGCCGGAGCAAGTACCAAACGTCTAGCATTCCCTCACGCTTGGCGCCAATGAGTTTTTTATTTGAGAGAAAAAAGAAGACTATGCCTTCGCCATATGAATTCTTAATATTAAGTAATAATAGCATGGCACTTCGAATTCGATATGAAAATTGTTAGTGTTTTTTTTTTTCAAAATATTTGATTATGTATCGAAGCAGTAGTATGAGATAAAGAAGGGGTATTCCGAGTTTATCTTACCTATCGGAGGCCTATTGCAGCGCCACACACCTTTTTCACACCGGAAGGTTCTTAACAATTAACAATTCACAAGATTTATGGTATGAAAGAGTACGAAAATAAAAAAAAGAAGATTATTTTTGATTTATTTCTTTTTTTATTTTGATTTGAAAAAAAAAAAAGAAACTTTGGGATTGCTGAATCACAAAAGAAATAAATATATAAAGCAACGGAGCCATCATAGTATTTTTGAACTCCTCAAAAAAAAAAGAAGGGTGGTAATTGGGTCATTTACCCATCTGGGTATAATAGAACCCCCTTTTTATCCTTGTTTGATGAAGGGTAAAAAGCAAATTCCATTGGCGAGCCGTATGCAATGCGAAAAAGTGCCCGTACGGTTGTTCAATTCAATCTTTTTCTTTATCTCTTCCCCTCGCCGAATCGTGCGAGATAGAGGAACCTTTTATTATGTTATAATATATCATCAGGGTCATGATCCATCAACCTATTGGCGCTTTTTATGGGGCACAAACGGGAGAATTTATCCTGGATACGGAAGAACTACTGAGACTGCGCGAAATCCTTACAATGGTTTATGTACAAAGATCGGGCAAGCCCTTATGGGTTGTATCCGAAGACATGGAAAGGGATACTTTTATGTCAGCAACAGAAGCCCAAGCTCATGGCCTTGTTGATCTTGTAGCGGTTGGATAAAACATAGCAGTCACTTCTTAAGGGTTTAATATTCTATTAAACAGAAGAAATTCATAATCATCCGGTTAGGATCGATCTAAACCAGCCCATAATGGATAATTCAGCATGCCAACTATTAAACAACTTATTAGAAACCCAAGACAGCCAATCAGAAATGTTACCAAATCCCCCGCTCTGCGGGGATGTCCTCAGCGCCGAGGAACATGTACAAGGGTGTATGTGCGACTCGTTTCAATCATGGGCTGAGACAAACCAAAAGAAAGAAACCCTTTTTTAAGTATCAATGATCAGTACCTGTGAATCGGATAGAATAGAAGAAGAAGAACTCCATTCACTATCTAAAAAAAGATCGATCTATCATATCTTTCTATTGTGTATGAAATTTATGGTTTCCACTGGCGCAAATTCCACCACCTCAATTTGCAATTAATTTAAGGTGAGAAAGAATTCCCCATTGGTAACAAATAGTTATCCATTAAGCGGGGGAAATACTATAAAAAAGCAGAAAGATTATCTTTCTACTCTTGCAAGAACGGACTAACAAGGTCAGCTACCCCACCAATCTTCATAATTAAATACCGTTACTGTATAAGGTCTATCTCGTTATGAAAGACCTATTACTATAAAATTCATGGGTAGAGCCGAAGAGTGGTAACTGTACAAGTTACCAATAGAATTGATTAAATGAAGGAAGTGGCTCCGGTGTATAGAGAGGGCCTCACCGTTTAAGAAGTAATCATAGAGACGACGGAACCCACAATTTCTTTATCTATTTACTACTTTCGTTTTTTTTTTTACTATTTTCTTTCCAATGCCTCGACAAAAGGTAAAAGCGTGGTCGGGAAGGTTAGAGTAGCAAAAGCCATTGGAATTTTGATTTTATAAATTGGAAGAGTCCGTTTTGTTATTAATAGACTAGGAAAGGGGAAAAGAATAACTGAAAGAAAGGAAATCAATTAGTTATTCATCAAAGTTTCATTTATTCAATGACCAGAATTAGACGAGGATATATAGCTCGGAGACGTAGAACAAAAATGCGTTTATTTGTATCAAGCTTTCGCGGGGCTCATTCACGACTTAGCCGAACAATTACTCAACAGAAAATAAGAGCTTTGGTTTCGGCTCATCGCGATAGAGATAGGAAAAAAAGAGATTTTCGTCGTTTGTGGATCACCCGAATAAATGCAGTAATTCGCGGAAATCAGGTATCCTATAGTTATAGTAGATTAATATACAATCTGTATAAGGCGCAGTTGGTTCTTAATCGTAAGATACTTGCACAAATAGCTATATCAAATAGGACTTGTCTTTATATGATTTCCAATGAGATTATAAAATAAGGAAATTGGAAGGAATCCATTATAATTTTTAAACGGAGTTCTCTGGAGAATGAACTCCAGTAAGAGGAAGGTAGAGTAGAAATAATATGATAAAGTCGTCAAAATGAGCGAACACGCTCAATAAAAAAAAAGATTGATTTTATTCTTCTTTCCCAATTCTTTTTTTTTTTCTTACGGCACGGCTGCTTCACAGATTTTTTGAACAAAACATCCATCTGTGTTTGAGTTCGGATTGGAATTTTTATTTAATTGAAGAGTAAGCCTATTTTTTTCTGGTTCTAAGACCGGGAGGTCTAGCGGTCAACCCACTTCTTTCAAATTGTTTCTCATTATTAAGAAAAGGTAACGAAGATAAAATACGAGCTTGTTTTATAGCAATAGTAATTAATCGTTGTTCTTTTAAGGTCAATCTATTCACCCGTCTAGATAATATTTTTCCTTGTTCACTAAGAAATCGACTAATTAAAGTCATGTTTCTATAATCAATTCGATCCCCCGATTGGATCGGGGGCAAACGCCTACGAAAAGATCGCTTGGATTTAAGAAAGAGTCGCTTGGTTTTATCCATAATTTGTTTATTCCTTATCCCTAAAATACCATTTCGATGAAATCAAAAAATGATTTATAGAATCAATTATAGGATTTGGTTTGTCTAGATTTATTTATTTGTTTTTAGTAAAATATATGAAATAATCTAGATATATATCTAGATTAGTTTTTCATGTCCCTTGGAAGGGTGACACAAAAGCACGCGGCTTGACTCTATCTATTTTTTTATCTCCCCATGAAGTGTATGCTTGTAACAATAGGGACAGAATTTTCTCAATTCCAATCGACTGGGTGTATTGTGTCGATTCTTTTGAGTAATATATCTGGAAATACCCCTTGATTCCTTATTAACACCGTTTCGAACACAACTAGTACATTCCAAAATAACCCTTACTCGGACCTCTTTACCCTTGGCCATGAACCTCCTTGGGGTTTTTGATTCACCCAACTTTTCTATTTTCCGACCCGCAACGAATAAGAAGCACGGGACAAAAAAATAGAAGTTGCTAACCACTCAAAAAAAACTTATGAAATAAAGATTTTATTGCAATCAATATAGTAAATAAATAGGAAATCAAAATAAAAAATAATAAGTAATACAAGAATTTCTAACTATATTGCTAAATCGCAGTCCAGTATTTCATTTAAGGATCTTGTAGTGGAGGATACTCTTACCCTAGCCATATTTCGATTTCCGTTTTCTTTTACCTGTCTATTTGCTTTTAACTGGATAATTAATAATTAATTTAATCGGAGCCTGAACCCGGGTTTCGCTGAGGTTGAAGCCACCTTTTTTCTTTCGCTTTCCTTCTTTCTAATTGTAAAACAAAAAAACGAAAAGAGGGGAAAGAGAGATTAGTCACAAATATTTGATTCTAGCTCGAATCTTCTTCACCCCGTTCCAGTTCAATAACTAGAATGAAAAAAAAGGAAATGTCAATGCGTCGGGGAATAAACGGTTGATTTCTATCAATAACCCTGCTAAAGACCCGAACCATAGAGTACTTAGTACCGGTGCCACGGAAAGATATGTTTTTAGATCTCGCATTGAAAATCCTCCTTCTTTTTTGTTTTTGTATTCCCTATTGGAATATATTATGGTAAGAGATGTATATGTAGTTAAAGGCCCACTTGTATTTGTGCGCGGAATCCCTAATTCAAATTGAAATGCGCAATGATTCGGTATATAAGATTTGATTTTCTTTTTTTTTTTTTTTCTTAAAACAGAAAATGGGTCACTTTACACCTGCGAATTCCCAAGAAAAATAATAATAAATTATTATTATATGGTATATGATATGAGACCAAAAACAAGAAAAGGCAAGATCCATTTTGCATATCACTAGAGGGAATAAAAAATAAGGATGTGGAAAACAAGACAGGGATTCTTTACAATGATATTGTAGGCCAATTGAAAGGGATGTAGCGCAGCTTGGTAGCGCGTTTGTTTTGGGTACAAAATGTCACGGGTTCAAATCCTGTCATCCCTACCAATTACCGCTCAGAGCAGCAGTAACGCGAGATCTTTTTTTTTTTTTTTTTTCGATCGATTTCATTTTGACATACATAAATTTCTATTTTATGATATATGATAGTATACACATACAAGAATTGTTGGGGTAAAAAAAGAGAATCTCCTTATTTCCAGCCTTTTTCGTTGTGATAAGAAAGCGCTCTTAGTTCAGTTCGGTAGAACGTGGGTCTCCAAAACCCAATGTCGTAGGTTCAAATCCTACAGAGCGTGATTCCGCTCTTGTCGTCTTAGATCTAAAACCATACACACTGAACTGAAATAATTGAACAGCAATCTGAATTTGACCCTGACCTCCCCCTCGGATTAAATTAAAGAAGGGAGGGGTCAGTTAAAAAAAGAGATGTTAATTAATCAAAGGTCCAACTGATCACCACGTCTGTATTGTAAATAGGCGGTTACGAATAATCCAGCCAAAGTAATAGGAATTAGACCTAAGACGATTCCAAATAGAAAGACTTCAATCATTTGAATTTGATTTTTTTTTTTTTTTTTTTTAATTTGAAAGGTTAAAAAGAGAGGTAATATCTATTCCTAAATATTAATCCGCCTTGCCTAGGAATCTCAATAACCAATAATTGGTAATTAACGTGGTACGGTAAGGAACTAGACAATATGTGGAATACCACAGAAGGGTTTCTTTTTATGAATTATTCATTCAATTAATTTCAAATAAGTCCTATCTTACTCAGACC